TGGCCCCCTGGCCTCTGATATCCATATAAAGGACACGACGAGCATAAATACCCTCTTTAACTTCTATTCTAACGGACTGAATATCTTTTATAAGGAATCGGAGGAATATGCGACGATTTTTTCCAGGAAATCCCCAACGAAAAATACACACTATCCCTTCCTTTCTATCGAATCGATCATAACCACTACCTACATTCCAGGAAATTGTGCACCACAAATAGGAACTAATAAAGAGACCCGCGATCCCGTAGAAAGACATCACGATCCCTTGTGGAAAAAAAATGATTTGCTGAGACGGAAAAAAAGATATCAAATTTCTACCAAGATAACTGGAAGTTCCAACCAATAAGAATCCTAATGAACCTAAAAAAAGGATAAGGGCCCAGCATAAATTACTTAGTTTTCGAGACCCCGTTATAAGTTCTATCCATATATCTTCTGATCGCCAACTCATACTTGATCTGATTGCATTTTATTGGAATTGAGAGAATACCCCAAATGAATTTGACTTTACTTTTTTTTGTTTCCGAAGTAACTCTCATCAACTAGCACTAGTTTGATGTGAACTAGCACTAGTTTGATGTGAACCTTTAGGAGTAATTCATCAAATTGGTTAGATCTAAAATAATAACATACCCTTCATATGAGCCCACTATACATATTGATATACCTATAGATCCACCGACTTTACATTTTAGCCATCCAGCGATCCTGATCTATTTGAAACTAGCTAGAATTCATTTACCCATAGATCCTTTTCTGCAGGCATAAGAACTTTTTCCTTTATGTTCGGCGGAAATTACACGTTAGACCATATTTTTCGAAATAGATATCTGTGTTATGCTACAAGTCTAAGTTTTGAAAAAAAAAACGGATGAGATCGGGTCCCATCAGATCTAAACAATCTTGTTTTTTTGAACATGAAGAGATAAAGAAGCCATTGCAATTGCCGGAAATACTAGGCCTACTAAAGGCACAAAAATAGAGGGGAAATTGAAAGTTGTCATAAAATGGGTACCTCGATTTACTATTTGTACCTGCTATTATTTATTTTTTATAAAAAATAAATATCTTATAATAATTATAATTAAGAATTGTAATTATTATTAATTAATTAAATTTCAAATTCTTAGTATAGAAATAAGTATCTATATATCTAAGTGAGTATATAGAATAAGTCCAAGGAATGTAGAACTAAATAAATGGACTTATTCATCTTTCTACATGAAAGATATGTATTATAATTCACTTTATTATTTTTCTTCATTTCTTTGTCTTTTGTTCTTGTCTTCGAATTTTTAATAAAGAAAGAGTTTCTTACAGATTATCGAAAGATTCGCTAGAATGCGACCCAACAGGAATTTTTAGTGCAAATGGGGTTTTCGGGAGATAGAGAAAGATAAAAAACTATATATCTATCTTTTCTCTATTTGATTATATACATAAGACATAAGACGAAATTCATTTTATTTGCCTAATTTCACGAAAGGAAGAATTCACTCTTTTATCTTGTTGATAGAGACTTCTTAATTAGTAATCGGGATTCTAGGTAAAAAAAAGAGTTATCCGCAACTTTTTATTCTTTCTACAATTAGATCTTAGGTCATCAAAGAAAACTCCATTCTTATTTACTTTGATTCTTATAAACTAACTACTTGTTTGCTACAAATAAACTAATTGAATTTTGTGTGCTCTACTTGATTGAATTTTAATTCAAAGGAAAGAAAGCGTGGAGCTTAAATAACTCACTCAGAACGCTTTTTAAAGGATTACGTGGTACAATTAGGTCAAATAAGCCCTTCTGGAATAAATATTCAGCCGCTTGTGAACCTTCAGGTACTGCTTTATTCAATGTTTGTTCAATTACTCTTTTACCCGCAAATGCAATATAGGAATTGGGTTCAGCAATAATGATATCTCCCAACATACCAAAACTAGCTGTTACCCCACCAGTAGTAGGAGATGTAAGGATTGATACATAAAATAACTTTTTATTTGATTGATAATCATATAAAGCAGACGATATTTTAGCCATTTGCATCAAGCTCAAACTTCCTTCTTGCATGCGTGCCCCCCCGGAAGCGCACACTACAATAAGAGGTAGAAATTGATCGGTAGCGTACTCAATCAAACGGGTGATTTTCTCCCCGACTACGGATCCCATACTACCCCCCATAAACTGAAAATCCATAACCCCAATTGCTACGGGAATACCATTTAGTTGACCTATGCCTGTTTGAACAGCCTCAGTTAATCCTGTCTTTCTTTGATAAGAATCAATACGATCTTTATAAGGCTCCTCCTCCGAATGAAATCCAATGGGATCCAGAGCGACCATGTCTTCATCCATAGGATGCCAAGTACCGGGATCGATCGAAAGTTCGATTCTATCTGAACTACTCATTTTCAAATGATATCCACATTGTTCACAAATATTTGTTTTTGATTTCAAAAATTTCTTATAATTTAATTCATAACAATTTTCGCATTGAACCCACAA